ATTAATAGAGGAAATAAGAAAAAGATCTTTTTTTTTTCGTTCCTATTCTTCTTTTTGAAAAAAAAATAAGGGGGGGTTTCAAAAAAAGGATTATTTCGTTCCTGATAGTCATTTTTGAATCTGTGGATAGGAGTATACTCTGAATCGGAATCGTGGGTAGTACTGCTTGATCATTTCTACTAACTTAAAGCCCCAATTACTATTCTTTTTATGTTATGTAAAAATTCCTTTTGGATAATTTACATAAAAAATCTCCATTACTAATCCTTTATGTATTTTGGTGTTCCTAACCATCCACTGATTTTTGCTCAATCACCCGTTATGGTAATACATAGAAACGATAGTGAAAACTCTATGTGGTTGATCTTTTGAGTTGAGCCCGCTTCAAGCCAGGATGACTAATCAACCAATCTTGGGGTAAAAGTCTTGCTTCTATTTACTTTTTTTTTTATTCTTGTACGTAGGAAATGAGACTCAATCTTTTTACTGCTAATTTCTAAGCTGTTTTCTTTCACTCATACAACTATCTGATTTAGGTCATCAAACTGAATGATGAATAAAAAAAGGAGATATCTATTCAATTTCTTTTCGAAAAAGAAAGGAATAAAGAAAAGTTTCTGTTTTAACGAATCGCACGTAGAGATATTGATAACACACAAAGGGTTAATGGTATTTCATAACTAATCGATTGAGCAGCGGCTCGTAGACCACCTAAAAAAGAATATTTATTATTTGATCCATATCCTGACATAAGGAGTCCAATGGGAGCAATACTGGAAATGGCAATCCATAAAAAAACACCGATATTGAGATCAGATAAAACAAGGTGATAACTAAAAGGAATTACTGAATAACTTAGTAAAATTGATATAACTGCTATGGATGGTCCTATACTGAATAAACGAGTATCTCCTCTAGATGGAAAAAGATTCTCTTTGAAAATAAGTTTTGTCCCATCTGCTAAAGCTTGAAGAATTCCCCAAGGACCGGCGTATTCGGGACCAATACGTTGTTGTATTCCTGCAGATATTTCTCTTTCTAACCACACAATTACGAGTACACCTATTGTGATTCCCAATACAAGAGTCAAAATAGGGAAAAACATCCCTATGATTCCATAGACTTCTTTTAAAGATTCCAATCTAGAAAAAGAATTTATATCTTGTACTTCTGTTGTATCAATTATCATTTTAACGATCAACTTCTCCCATAATGATATCTATGCTACCTAGTATTGTCATAATATCGGCCAATTTCATTCTTTTAACTAACTGAGGAAGAATTTGCAAATTAATAAAACCAGGTGGACGAATTTTCCACCTCCAAGGAAAACCACTCTGATCTCCTATTAAAAAAATTCCCAATTCTCCCTTTGGGGCTTCAACTCTTACATAAAGTTCTTGCTTCGGTAATTCAAAAGTAGGAGAAGGTTTTTTACTAATGAATCGATATTCAAAATCATTCCATTCTGGATCCCTTTCTCTAGCAAAGAATCGGGTTTCTAAATTCTCATAGGGTCCCCCTGGAATTCCTTCCAGAGCCTGTTGAATAATTTTTATCGATTCCCTCATTTCAGCGATTCGGACTAAATAGCGAGCTAATGAATCTCCTTCTTTTTGCCAATGGATTTCCCAATCCAATTCGTCGTAACATTCATAATGATCAACTTTACGAAGATCCCATTGGATTCCGGAAGCTCGTAGCATTGGTCCCGATAAACCCCAATTTATTGCTTCTTCTGGACCAATAATGCCTACCCCCTCAACTCGTTCTAAAAAAATAGGATTTCGCATAATAAGTTTTTGATATTCAGAAACCGCTGTTAAAAAATAATCACAGAAATCCAAACATTTATCTATCCATCCATAAGGTAGATCGGCCGCTACTCCTCCGATACGAAAATAATTATGCATCATTCTCATACCGGTGGAAGCTTCGAATAGATCATATACTAATTCTCTTTCTCTGAAAATATAGAAAAAAGGAGTCTGTGCACCAATATCTGCCATAAAGGGGCCAAGCCATAAGAGATGAGAAGCTATACGACTCAACTCTAACATAATTACTCTGATATAACTGGCTCTCTTAGGTACTTGAATGTTTCCCAACTGTTCTGGTCCATTTACGGTTATTGCTTCTGTGAACATAGTAGCTAAATAATCCCAACGTGTTACATAAGGCAGATATTGTATAACTGTTCGATTTTCCGCAATTTTTTCCATTCCTCTGTGTAAATAACCCAATATTGGTTCACAATCAATAACATCTTCGCCATCTAGAGTAAGGATGAGCCGAAGAACACCATGCATTGATGGGTGGTGAGGTCCCATATTGACTATCATGAGGTCTTTTCTTGTAGTTGTTACATTCATAGGTTATTCCTCGATTCATTCTTTCATGAATTGCTGAAAATGAAAAGAAGTTCATTAAAATTCAAGATCTAATAAAAAAATCAAATAATTCAAATTCCTTTTTCAATTAACGAGTTTTTGATTCCCGAATATCCAGCTGACTAATTAATTCTTTATAACGTACTCTATTTTTCTTTGACAAATAAGAGATCAGTCGTTGGCGTTTTCCCAGGATTTTACGTAGACCTCTCTGAGATAAATAGTCTTTTCTGTGCAATTCCAAATGTGAAGTCAGTCTTCGTATCTTATTGGTGAAATGAAATACTTGAAATTCAACGGACCCCCTGTTTTCTTCTTTTTCTTCTTGTGAAATAACTGAAATGAATGAATTTTTTACCATAAAACGGATTTTCTATCCTCTTTTTTTTTTATGGATTTTACTGATCAGTAAGAATAATGCTAGTCATTTTAATTTGGTATACACAATAATCTTAATTTCTTTATGAACTCCTAATTTTATCAAATAAAATTAATCAATCCAATTTTCTTTTCAATTTTATTCGTATAGGAATAGGAATATGAAAATTCGTATAGGAATAGGAAAGGATGATATATTTCTACATTTCGAAAAGATACAAAATTTTGGATCTAATCTAATAATAAAATAAAAAATAAGAAGATTCCGTTAATCATTTATGGATCTATTGGATATTGATACATGCATTGATCATGTATCAGACTGGAAGGTAAGACAATACATGGGTGCAACTATTTGTTTCATATACCATACATATATGGTACAGAATATATATGAAAAACGCATCATTAACAAATTTGCAATCGTGGATACGTATTTATCCTTATCATACTGAAGCAGCTCCCATTATTGGTATCAAACCAATATCGATTCATACAAGATAAATCTTCTAATCGAGAATTAGGACAAAGAACGAACTTTAATTTAATTAGTTTCTTTTTATCAAAATGTTTTCTTTTATCCAAAACAAAGTTTTTTACGTTGTTGCAAAATACTGGATTTTTATGAATACCATCTCTCTTCCGTGAATTGAAACAAATTAGAATTCTTAATTCTTTACGTCCTTTAGTGGATAAAACTTTTTCGGGAACAAAGAACAAATCATAATGATTTTTGTATCTATTTTCAGCCATTCTTTGATGTCTTTCAATGGATTTATCCAAATTAATCTTAGCAATATAGCTTTTTTCTCGGTATCTTTGATTAATTTGGGGCTTACTCTTATGAACCAATGAAATATTTAGATTTTGGTACATAATAAATTGTCCGTCATTTTTTATAGACAAACGAACTGGTTCGATAATTAATATACCCTTTTTCATTAATTCTGTAAGAGTTAAATCCTTTTGAATCATCAGAATATCTAAACTCATTTCTCCCCTTTGAATAGAGGATATAGCAATTTCTCTTGGATTTATCAGTCTAAGTAGGAGACAATATACTTTGATATTATTGATCATTCTTTGATTTAAAGAATCATCCCATCTCAATTGAAAACGTAAATACCTTTTTAGGAAGAAATTAAGTTCTGCTTCCGTGTTGCTCTTATATTGCTTTTTCTTTATACGTTTTTTCATATCTGAGCTTGCATAATCTTCTTCAATAGCTTTTTCTTGGTTTGAGAGAAGTGATCCAAGGTTCGCTTGATTTTGTGCATCTGATTCAAGATTATCTCGACTTGCGGATTCTTTTTCTTCTTGATTTCGATTCTCTAATTCAATCAATTTTTTTTCATTCGAAAATAGAAAAAGATTCCTTTTGTTCTTTCTAGTGATGTTTTTATTTTCACTACCATTTTCATTAAAATTTAAAAGAAGTAGTTGGATTGGTATGATCCACGGTCTCATAATATATGCATTATAAAGCAGCACAAATTCTGGAAAGAACCAAAGTTTCAGATTCGATATGGGACGACTTAGTATTTCTTCATTCATTCCGATCCAATCAAAAAGGTCTTTTTTTTTGTTGGATGCCGTAATTCCTCTATTTTGGGAAATTTTAAGATAAAAAAGACCTTTTTGATCCATTTTATCAATTATTTGATAATTATTAATCCCAGTATTAGTATTTTTATTACCATTGGTATCGATATCGATCCAGGACTCAATATCGACTTTATTTCGAAGACAAAAATCGAAAATTCTCCAATCAAAATATTTTCTATCTGTAAATTTATCCAGATTCATAATAGCATCATCTTCTAAATTAATAGGAATAATACCTCCTGTCATATCAACGAATTTACCCTTTTTATATATCTTATTGTAATTATAACAAATCTCTTGTTTATTATTTAAACGTAATGGTGATACAGAAATATGTGAATCCTTCTTATTTTCATAATTAATCGATTTATATGAAAAAAGGTCATATTTATAGTATTGTTGAAAGTTATATTTTGAATTTGATTCAAAATCATTTAATTTTTTGTAATTAATTAATATTAATCGATCTTTTTCATCTGAATGCTTTTTGTTTAAATCTTTATTTTGCACTATACGGGTTTGATTGAATCTATTTCGCCATTTGTGTGGTACTAATCGATACCATCTAATCGGAGATAAATAATATTGATAATGAACCCTTAACCAGTTTTTCCATTGAATCATTCCCGAATTCCAAATATTTTTATGTTTTAATTCAGAATGAAAAATTCCTTGTGTTTCAAAATAATCCTTTATTTTATTCTTAAGAAAAAGAGATGTTCCGTGATATTGATATTGACGGACATATCTTAACTTATACAAGTTATGAATTTTCGTTTGATAGAATTGGTAAAATACATATGCTTGTGAGAATGAGGATAAAAAAATCTTTGATTTTTTATTACTAATATCCGAAATTGATTTTTTTATAGTCCAAATAAAACGAATTGTATTTTTATTTCTTTTATCAATTTTTTCTTTATTTCTTTCATTATTGTAAATGTATTTATCAATCATTTTTTTTGAATTATCAAAAAAAAGTTGTGTAGTGATCCTCGAAATATTAATGATACAGAGAAGGATATCTATGTATATCCTTTCAATTAAAAATTTGAAAAAAGAATATGATTTGTGGATTAATCGAACATTTCTTCTTTTGAATTTCTTTAATTTCTGCCAAATATTTTTTATTGATGCTAATAGTTTAGTAGGATAACTTCTTTTATTATAACTAATATTTATATTGATTTCCGGAGTTAAAAATCCTTTCTTCTTATCTTTTGTAATTTTTTCTATTTGATTCCTGATTGTGCTGGTTCTATCAGCCAGATCTTTCATTTTTTTTTCTGTCAAATTCATAAATAGAATTTGAATGGACGATTCATTAATCATCCCATTACTGATTATCCCATCTTTTTCTTTTTTAGTTTCACTCAATTCATATATTTCTCTTAATCCAAATAATTGAATTGGGTTTCTTTTTGAAAGTTCTTTTATTATTCCTTTTAAAAATAGAATGTTTTTCATGACCCATTTTTTTCTTTCTTTTGAAAGATTTAAAAAAAAATGGATTCTTTCTTTTAAAACCTGTATAACTAAAAAAGAATTCTTTTGCAATTTGATAATTTTTTTTCTGAGTTCTTTAAAAATGGGTTCAAAAAATGAACGTTGTTTTCTGGGAGAACCAAAAGGAAGTTCAGTTTCCATTCCCCAAACTGTTAAAAAACAAAAATCGTTTTTTTGCCCTTTATTTCTCAGCGGATCTTTCTGGGGGGGTGACACCTTAGATCTGTGCCAAGGTTTAAGGCAAAAAGGAAATAGGATCTTTATCTGAATACCGTCTGTCAACCAATTTTTTGGAAATTCGGTTTCTGATAATTGAACACCATTATAGGTGCATTTAACATGCATTTCTCTATTCCAATCTTTTAAGTCCTCGGACCACTCGGGAAATTGAAATAATAACATACGGACTATATTTTTAGCTATTATCAATGAAGGGAATAGAATATATTTTCTAAGAAAAGATTGGGTTACTAATAGGGATCCTCTTATTACTTGAGCAAATAAAATGCTATCCCAGGCTTCCGCTATTTCTATTCGTGCTTTCTCTTCTCTTTTGTATTCTTCTCTTTTTTCTTCCTCTTTTTTTTTCTCACTTTCTTTTGTCTTTTCCTCCGTATAATCCGAAATTCTTAATTCTCTTGTTTTTTTATACATCCAGTTTTTCAAAATGAATTTTATCATCCCGGAGATATCAAAAGAAAAAAGGGGTTTGTCTATTCTGTCCAAAAAAAGAGTAGAATGCACATTTGCTTGAAACAATTCACAAGTAACTGTTTTACGTCTTTGAGCACGCATAGAGCCTTTGATTATGTCTCGACGAAAATCCGATTGTTGTGAATAACGTATCAAAGCCACTTCGTCGGCTTGATCAGGATTATTAGTATTTTTGCTATTAGCATCAGTATTTTGATGGTTATCAGTAAAAATCACTACACGTTTGGCTTTTCTGGAACGAATCTGATGATCCTCTGCCACGTTTTCTTCGTTTTCTCCCTCCTGTTGTTCCAAATCGTTGATTAATTTGTATGACCACGGAGGAACTTTTTTACTTATTTCTTTTATTCCAATAGATTTTTTTTTACTTCTTTTAGTCTTGGGCTCAGTTATAACTGCGTTGAAGAAAATTTTCAAAATTTTTATTTGATCTTCTGAATTAATTCTTCCTTGTTCAGTTTCTGGAAATGGAAATAAATAAAGTTTTTTTTCTGTTGATAATGAATTTCTATCAAATGCATCTATTTGTTTTTCCAAGTTTTCCTGATCAGTATTAAAAAGTATAACATGAATCTTATTTATCCAACCTGTCTCGATGTAATTTTTTATAGAAATTTTATTTAGGATTGGGGATGAAAAAAAAAATTTGACCCTTCCACGACAGGGCCCTCTCAAAAAAGGATCATATATTTTAGGCAAGTATTCTTTTTTATTTTCATCATTACACAATCTAGTTATTTTTTCGAGTACATCTAGAGTAATGGATCCTTTATTTCGAGTTTCCATTCGATTTCTAAATTCTTTGCTCAAGTTGTTCTTTTTTTGTTCATTGGTATAAATCCAATGATCATACAATTCATCAGAGGGTAGTTTTTCTCTTGTCAACAAAGAAATTTTTTTTTGTATC